TCCTCTTTTTTGACGATTGAATCCACCTCTATGGTCCCATATTTAGTAATTCCTGAACTACTTCTTCTGTATCGGGGATCGTCGAAATAAGCAAGAATACTATTTCTACGTAAAATCCCATTTATGGGTATTTCAATCGAGATACCAGAACGGAGCATTAGTTCTTTCTCCCGTTCTTGATCATATTGGAATGGGATGATGAATCTATTTCTTCGCCTTTTCGCCAATAAATCAGAATTCTCGTGGAGAATGGCAGGATATAGGAAATTCCAATGACCATTAGATATGATTCGATCAGGTCCTGAATAATCAAGAATCCCCTGCCCTTTTTTACTGGAAGGATCCGAACTAAACAATTTGTGTCTCACTCGATCATTAGTCACTGAGAGGTCAGAAATAGATCTCCGTTCGACAGAAAGAGAATGAACATTCATTTGATCTTGATCCTTGTGGAGCGAAAAAGTGACTATACTGGATCTGCACGGACCTCCTGATAATATCCATAAATGACTTGTTTTTGGTAAGAGATGAACATTACCATATCTATATTCAGGCGCATGGTACACATCGGTACTCCAGTGCATTTCTCCCTCTGAGTCAGAATAAATATGTTTTCGAACCCTCTCTTTAAAATTGAAAGTGGATGTTCCAGCGCGAATCTCAGCAATCACTTGTTCTGATTCTACATATTGATCGTTTTGAACTAAAAGAAAACTTTTTTGTGGAATATTCACATTATGTAGAATATCCTGACTCTCAATAGTTACATACAGGTCTATATAACATAGAAAAGCAGGATGTCCATGACGTGTACGTGTGGGATGAACCAAATCCTCATTGAATTTTATTTTTCCATTAGAAGGAGCTCGTACATGTTCTGCAGTACCACCTGTAAATACTCCACCGGTATGAAAAGTTCTTAATGTTAGTTGAGTCCCTGGTTCCCCAATTGATTGACCTGCAATAATACCTACTGCTTCTCCCAATTCGACCAGGTCGCCATGAGTGGGACTCCGACCATAACATAATCTACAGATCCAAGATGTACTCCTGCAAATAAAGGGGGTTCGAATATATATTGATTGTGCTCGAAAGGTTATGAATCGATTGACAAGTCCAATACCAATATCTTGATTTCGAGTGGCAATGCATCGTAGACCCATATATATATCGTCTGCTAATACACGACCAATTAGTGTTTGGATCCAAATTTTTTCCGTCATCCCATTTCGAGGACTCACGGAAATACCTCGGATAGTGCCACAATCTGTTCTACGCACAACAATGTGTTGAACTACTTCAACAAGTCTACGCGTGAGGTATCCAGCATCTGATGTTCGTACAGCAGTATCCACAACTCCTTTGCGGGCTCCGTAGCAGGAAATTATATATTCCGTTAAAGAGAGTCCTTCGCGTAAATTGCTTTGAATGGGTAAATCAATCATTTGTCCTTGAGGGTCCGACATTAATCCTCTCATACCTACTAATTGGTGTACCTGAGATGCATTTCCTCTAGCTCCCGAAAAGGACATTATATGGACTGGATTAGAAGGATCAGTCATCCTAAAATTAGGATGCATTTCTTGTCTCAAATATTCACTTGTAGCATACCATATCTCAATGGATTGACGCAATTTTTCTACCGCGTGTACATTCCCATAATGATGGTGCTTTTCTAAAATCAAACTTTGTTGTTCAGCATCTTGGACTAGCCATCCCTTAGAAGGTATTGTTAAAAGATCATCAATTCCTAATGAAATGGATGTAGCAGTGGCTTGCTGGAAACCCAGAGTCTTTACTTGATCCAGGATGTGCGATGTATATGCCATTCCGAAGTGATCTATTAATCTGCTAATAAGTCGTTTCATGGCAGTTGCATCTATCACTTTATTGTGAAAAACCAGATCGGCCCGTTCTGCCATAAGTACCTCCATATTCCGCTGAGTAGGATTCGACAATGGGTTTGAGTCAGTGATTTGAAGACTTCCTTTCCTCGATCTTGATTCACGTAGAAATTCAGGAATTATGATACCGGTTGAGCCGTAGAGAACCGAATTTCCACGGTATCACATAATTACTTAGCTTAGGTATCGTATGAGTAGGCCCGACAAAACCCTTGTATGGCTTCTTCTATTTCTCGATAAAAAGAAATATGACCGACAGTTGTTCGAATGTATATACAAAGGATTTCTTTTTTTACACTTCTTACTATTAGTTTTACACTTCTTACTATTAGATAGTGCCCATAAATCTCATGATAGGTACCCAAAGATTCATATTGAACTTCGATGGGAACTTCTCTTGAGGCAATGACACGTTGATCGAGTCGCCACCGGAGCCACAAAGGACTATCTAAATTGATTCGTTTCTGCCGATAAGCTCCAAGTGCATCATAGGAACTACAAAAATAGGGTTCTTTCTCTTTCGTATACTTATTATCGTCAACCGTTTCATTTTGATAGTTTCTTCGATTACATGGATTATACCTATTTGAACAAAT